AAGATAGCCAAGTTTATAAAACTTCTTATATGGATAGGAATAAAAATAAAGAAAATTCGAAGTTAGAAATATTTAAAGAAGATCCATTTTTATTATGGTTTGAAAAAATAAGAAAGATATTTATTAAATATTCCCACTATTAAATAGAATAAGAATTTCATTTTTTTTTTGTTGAAAAAAAAAAAATGGAACTTATAAAAAATTCAAATTAAAAAAAAAAGGAATAAATCAATAAAAAAATTAATACAAAAAATAAATACAATAAGAGATAAGAAGAGATGCGACCGACCCCTACATATTTGATACCTTCTCCGAAAAAGAAACTTGTAAGACCGAAACCATTCGTAATTCCATCAATTACTCGTCTATCCAAAAAATGAATTAGTTCAGCTAGTCCTCTTATACCCTGAGTTAAGGATATTGTATAAAAAGTATCTATGTAACCACGATTATATGACCAATCATATATCACATTTCTTATTCTGTCCCCTAAAATTCTATTAGGACCCCTTTTAAAAAACGAATTTAGTAAGTTCAAATTTTGTAAAGAGGAATAAATAGGCTTATATAAAAAAGATGCTATAAATATTCCGAAAAAAGCTATACTAACAGAAAAACTTGCATTTGTCACAAATTCATACCAATCCACAGAATTATTTGAGTTCGGATGTAAAAGGTTTATAGACGGATTTAACAATTTCGATAATATATCCAAATGAATTCCTTCTTGATTAAAAGCAAAGGGAATTCCTACGACTCCAACAAAGAAAGTAAATAGCACTAATATAACCATAGAAAATAACATGGTATTGTCCGATTCATGAGGATAAGAGAAAGTATTTTTAGTGACAAAATGAGTAATAGTAATAAAAGGGCGTATCCCGTTTTTTCCATTACCATCAATTTGATATGTCTTATTTGAAAAAAAAGAAGCCCTTTCATTATTATTCATTGTCAATAAACTTAATAAACGAAAATTGTTTTTATTTTTAATCGTTTTTGGTACTTCTTTTCCCCATAGAGATATTGAATAGTAGGAACTACTTTTTTGACCACTGTAATTTTGAAAATGAACATTGAAATGTCCCTCAAAAGTAAGTAAATAGATCCGAAACATATAAAATGCGGTTAATCCTGCTGTGGAACAAGCTATTATTGCGAAAATAGGTGAATACAACCAACTATCATTAAGAATTTCATCTTTGGACCAAAAACAAGCAAGGGGGGGAATACCACAAAGAGAAAGTGTACCTACTAAAAAAGCAGTTTTTGTAATTGGTACATGCTTTTTTAAACCTCCCATAAGAACCATATTCTGACTTTTATCTGGAGAATATCCAACAATAGCTTCCATTGAATGAATAATTGATCCAGATCCTAAAAACAACAACGCTTTCGAATAAGCATGAGTAATCAAATGAAAGAAAGCGGCTCGATAAGACCCCATACCTAGAGCTAACATCATATAACCCAATTGAGACATTGTAGAATAAGCTAAACCTCTTTTAATATCTTTTTGAGCAAGAGCTAAAGTAGCTCCTAATAATACTGTTATTATACCTATTAAAGATATGAAATTCATTATGTAAGGTATGATTATAAAAAGAGGAAGAAGTCGAGCTACAAGAAAAATGCCCGCTGCTACCATCGTAGCGGCATGTATAAGAGCCGAAATGGGAGTAGGGCCTTCCATGGCATCAGGTAACCATACATGAAGGGGGAATTGTGCCGATTTCGCAACTGCACCTGCAAATAAAAGAAAGGCACACAAAGTAAGAAATAAAAAAGGAACCTCATTATTATAAATCAAGTTATTCAATATTTGGAACAAATCCCGAAGTTCAAAACTACCGGTTATCCAATAAAGACCTAAAATTCCTAATAATAAACCAAAATCGCCTACACGATTTGTTACAAACGCTTTTTGACAAGCAGTCGCCGCACTAGGTCGTGTGAACCAAAAACCTATTAATAGATAAGAACACATTCCAACTAATTCCCAAAAAATATAAATTTGTATCAAATTCGAACTAGTAACTAATCCCAACATGGAAGTATTGAAAAAACTCATATAAGCAAAAAATCTCAAATATCCTTGATCATGAGACATATAATTGTCACTATAAAAAAGAACCAAAATTCCAACAGTAGTAATTAATATTAACATAATAGAAGTAAGTGGATCTATTAAGTGACCGAACTCTAAAGAAAAATCATTATTAATGGTCCAAGACCATACATATTGATAGATAAAACTTCTATTTATTTGCTGAATAGATAGATAGACCGAAAGTATCATAACTATACTTAACAAGAAAATACTAAGAAAAGCCCACATACGGCGAAGATTTTTTGTTGCCGTTGGAAAAAGTAGAAGTCCCACTCCTATTAACATAGGAACTGGAAGTGGAATGAAGGGGATAATCCATGAATATTGATATGTATATTCCATAAAAAAACCTTTTTATTTTTAATTAAATCTTTCTAATTCACTGGCTCTTATATCTTTTTATAGGTTCAATAAAAAATCAAGATATGGAATTCTTAAATAGAATTTTCTATTCCTAATTATTCTGAATCTTTCTTCTTTAACCAATATTTCAAATATTCAAATCAAGAAGTTAGAATTGGTCAAATGATATGAATATGATCAAGTTACTATTTCTATTTAAAATAAAATAAGACACTAATTCATTTTATTAATATTGAATATTAAGATATTGAATATTAAGTAAGATTTTTATGAAAATGAAGAAAAAATTCAATTATTATTACGTATTACGATAATTTATATGCATAGAGCAAATAATTACACCAAAATCGAGTAGTTAATACATTACTTTATTTTGATAGAAAAAATAGGATGGTCCATACCAAAACGGGCGCAATAAAAAAAAGAACTAGTTTTTTTTATTAGTTCGTTTATTCCTAATCATTAACTAATTCATGATAGAACTGATTATCCTCCATTCGAATAAAAGACATTTTTTTTTCTTTGTAGAAAACGCTAGAATATCCCACACTTTTCTTTCAATACCAGGGATAAGAAATAGAATTAAATTACAAAGAAAAGACGAAATTACTAAGATAACTTTTCGAAAATAATGTATTCTTTGATTAACTACTAGTTTAATTCAAATTTGAAAATAAAAAAAATGTGTACTCGTTCTTTTCTTTTTCTTTTGATTTTGACCAACTAATAAAAAACTAATGTAATTTGAGTAATTTGTAATTTGTTAGGTAAGGATTGGTTTTTTTGAACTTTTCGGTGTATTTTGTTACATGTATAAATATAGCACGACGAAAATAGACAGAGATATAAAAAAAAAGAAAAAATGGAATTGTTTGACCAATAGATGTCTTTCACATTCAACTAGAGAAATGAATAACTTTTTTTCAAATTTTTAATGGCAGTTCCAAAAAAAAGTACTTCTATATCAAAAAAACGTATTCGTAAAAACATTTGGAAAAAGAAGGTATATTGGGCAGCGTTGAAAGCTTTTTCCTTAGCGAAGTCTCTTTCTACCGGGAATTCAAAAAGTTTTTTTGTACGAAAATTAAATAGTCAAACACTAGATTAACTAATCTTAATCTGAAAATGGTACTTTTTTTTTAAAAAAAAAAAAGAAAAAAAAAAGATACAAGGTTTCACTTTTTTTTTGAATATGTTTTATCCGGTGGGGATTCTTATTTTCCTCATCGGTACAATTATCTGTCATATCATAATAAATAATAAAATTACAAAAAAAGTTTTTTCTTAGACAAGATGTTCAGTTCAGGACAATATCAAATTAGTTTTCGAAATCCTAAATAAAATTCTTTACAGGACGAAAAACCAACCTAAGGCCTAAGGGTTAATATAAGCTCTACAAATAGTTAAATAAAAAAATTTTGAATGTCACACTGTACTGTGATCCATAAAAAGACCTTTTTTGTTCATTGATAAAAAAAGTGCATCTTCAATTTTTAAAATCAGATAAATGATAAATGAATTTTAAAATTCAAAAATGAAAAACAACTTTTTTTTTGAGTTATATCTTTATCCTTGGATTGAAGTCATAACTATTTAGTTACAAGATCTCCATTTTAGGAGAGCATAAACTACGAAAACGTCTCTGTTAAATAAAAAATGGACACCTTCCATTTTAATTCAAAAATAAAATGAAATGATAATAAAGATTTTTATGGGGAACGCTTCAATCCATATTGAAACGAAAGGAGTTTTTTCTCATCACTTTGAATGAAAATGAAAAAAAAAATATTGAATTGACTCCTTCAATCTCGACGATTAAATAATAATAGATTATTATTATTTCGAGTACGCCGCTATGGTGAAATCGGTAGACACGCTGCTCTTAGGAAGCAGTGCTAGAGCATCTCGGTTCGAGTCCGAGTGGCGGCATGGCATCTTCTAAAACATATGGAATAAGTCCTATAATAAATTCAATTCCTGATTTCAATTCCGTAGAATTGGTTTACCCCACTTTTTCATTTTAATTAAATTCAAAAAATTTTATGATATTTTCCACCTTAGAACATATATTAACTCATATATCCTTTTCGATCGTTTCAATAGTAATTACTATTTTTTTGATAAGCTTATCGGTCGATGAAATCGTAGGACTATATGATTCGTCAGAAAAAGGCATGATAGCTACTTTTTTCTGTATAACAGGATTATTAGTCACTCGTTGGATTTATTCGGGACATTTCCCGTTAAGTGATTTATATGAATCATTAATTTTTCTTTCATGGAGTTTCTCCGTTATTCATATGGTTCCGTATTTTAAAAAACATAAAAATTATTTAAGCGCAATAACCGCGCCAAGTACTATTTTTACCCAAGGCTTTGCTACTTCGGGTCTTTTAACTGAAATGCATCAATACCAAATAGTAGTACCTGCTCTCCAATCCCAATGGTTAATGATGCATGTAAGTATGATGATATTGGGCTACGCAGCTCTTTTATGTGGATCATTATTATCAGTAGCTCTCTTAGT